ATCAAATAAGGTTTTCGTTATAAAAAGATTCTATAAAAGCAATGATAAATAGATACTAATAGAGCAAGAAAAGAAGGAAATAAAAAAACATAGTATAGAAAAGATATCCAAAATGATATAGAAATCACTATCCTACCCTTAGTTTGTATTTCCTTAATTTAATTGATTTTCGTTTGATTAGGGCAAAGTTCCTTAAAAACCTCTGCCTTTTTTAAAATATCCTGAACAGTTCCTGTAGGTTGAGCACCTTTTTCAAGGAAATAGAGAATAGCAGGAACGTTTAAATAAGTTTGATTCTTGATCGGATCATAAAAACCCACTTTCCGAAGATCTCTTCCTTCTCTTCGGGATCGAACATCAATTGCAACGATTCGATAGACGGCTCATCGGGATAGGTGTAGATGAAAAAGAACCCCCCCCCCCCCCTAGAACCGTATAGGAAGTTTTCTCCTCGTACGGCTCGAGAAAAAATGATTCGAAGTTTTGTCTATGGATAAAATTTGAATAAATAATAAAGGAATCCGTAAAAGAAATTAGCCTATAATTTAACTCATAGTCATTTTTATGTAGCTTCCTTCCTGAAAACTAAAAAATCATTTCTACTCATAACTCAAGTTCAATAATTATCAAATATATTAAAGATAAGATATTTTTTATTGAGTGGTCTTTAACCCCCCTTTTTGTCTCGTTGAAAATCTATTTGGATTCTTTATTCGGATCTGTGAGACAATTGAAGCGGTGTTTCCTTGTTCTGGGATCCTTTATCTTTGTTTTAAATCATTGGGTTTAGACATTACTTCGGTGCTTCTTAATCCTTTCAAAATGGTAGCAACATACCTCTTTTGTGATTTCTTTCTATCAAAGAATCATACCGACGGTTGATTCGTGCGCGATACACTGTGGATCGAAAAGGTTTTTGCGGTTCCAACAATTTTTTTTGAATTGAAAATTTGCTCGAATCGGATCCTTTCGATTTCTATATCGAAGATATACTTACGAAGTTGTTCCAATTTATTGATTGGCATTAACCCTAGATCGTTGCCCCTGAGAAATTAATAAAAACTTTCTACTCGAGCTCCATCATGAACTATTTACATTACAACCCAATAAAAAAAGAAGGGTTCTAGTAGAATAGAACAAACGACGTCGAGCCAAGAGCACCTTCATTCCTATATAAAATGGTGGATGTAAGAATAAGAATCCACACCGGATCGTGTCCTTCAAGTCGCACGTTGCTTTCTACCACATCGTTTTAAACGAAGTTTTACCATAACATTCCTCTAATTTGGAACCAGTATGGAATTGATTCAATTATGGAATCATGAATAGTCATTGGTTCAGTCGGTACAGAGACATAGTCATTTATATTTTTTCTTACCTACATAGATAATAAAATAGATAATAAAGGTTTTTCTGAAGAAATCTTAGCAAGACCAGGGCTTTTTTTGTATGAACGGAACTTGTTTCTATAAATCTCTATCTCAAAAAAATATCTAACAGAAATATCCAGAAATCAAAATATAGAAATAACATAACTAACAGAAATAACACGAATAAATAAATTCTATTTGACTCTGCCTGTTCAAGTGACTCAATAAGATAGACTGGCCCATTTCCAACTTCCCAAAGATTCAACCCATAAGGAATCATTACAACTTGATAATTGAAAAAGTTTCCTACTTCGACATCATTATTTGAGTCAAATTTTACTTTTACAGTAAAGCCTACATTTGATTATCATAAGAAATAAAAATTTCTGTTTCTTTTCGAATAGAATTATCACTGATTTCAAGCAATTTAAGCTAAATAGATCGAACAATAAAAAGAAATATCATTGTTAAATATTTTAATTTGAATATTTTAGGGATGCAAATTCTTTTTCACAAAAATAGAAAAACTTTTGTTACTGAAATAGGATAACAATACATACCTACAATACATACCTATAGGCTAAGCACTTCCTCGTTTTCTATGTATTTTCATATTTTGTTTAATCTGAGGTTAAGTAATCTTTCTGCAACTGCGATCTAGGTCCCATCTTATCTTTATCTGGATCACAAAAGGATTCAGTTACATTGGCATGTCATTTGAACTCGATTTAGTTCAGTTTATGAAAAACTGAGATATGATTCCGAAAAGAATCATTCAAAATCAAATAAAGAAAGAAGAATAATATTCTATCCAATATTAGACCTTGAAACAGAACCTTGTTGAACAAAAAAGATGTATTCGGATACAATGGATATGCTCTGGGACGGAAGGATTCGAACCTCCGAATAGCGGGACCAAAACCCGTTGCCTTACCACTTGGCTACGCCCCATTTCTATTTTTATTGGACACTAATACTAATAAAGAATAATATTGGTATTAAGTGTTCGTCAATTCCAGCCCAACTATCTATAGAAAATCTTTCTTCTTTATAGAATATATTATAGATTCGTGCTAGGATTTTGACATGTGTATATCTAGAATTCAACTTAATTTATTGATCATTACATATAATTCAATTAAGATATTGTATGAAAGTATGATTTCTTCTATTCTCCTTTGAGAATTGAAGGATTTTTGATTGAGCGGAAAAAGAAGGATTTTTTTGTCTACCTTACTTTCTTCATTTTTCCTTATATCAATAACTCAATCAAAATGCAATTATCTCGACGAACAAAATGTCTGTTATGCTTAATATCTTTAGTTTGATCTGTCTTAATTCTGCCCTTTATCCGAGTAGTCTTTTCTTCGCCAAATTGCCCGAAGCCTATGCTTTTTTGAATCCAATCGTAGATGTTATGCCAGTCATACCCCTGTTCTTTTTTCTTTTAGCCTTTGTTTGGCAAGCTGCTGTAAGTTTTCGATAAGATATTGAATACTATCCTAGAAAATTCATATTTATTCGATAAAAATTATAACAATTGATAAGATCAAATAAGTCTGGGAGTATGAACTTTCAATTCAAACATTGAAATTCTTGGATAGCCGCAATTAGGCTCGCCCCATTTCCCGATTCTAATCCTTTTTCCGGCGAAAGACCTTATTTCCCTTAGAATATATAATTGTGGGTATGAAAGTGATTTGTGGTAATCAAACACTCTTATTACAAATTTGAACTTCATTTGAATTTCTGAACATTCTTTTCTATTTCTAGAATTCATTTCTTGGTGTCAAAATAGGATATGTGATATAAAAATGGAGGATCTATTATCTTTTCTCGTTTTTCTTTTTCAAAAAATGATCTTGGAGGTTGTGTAATGCTTACTCTCAAACTTTTCGTTTACACAGTAGTAATATTCTTTGTTTCTCTCTTCATCTTTGGATTCCTATCCAATGATCCAGGACGTAATCCTGGACGTGAAGAATAAAATAAAAATTTCGTTTTTCTTGCTTTATTTTACAATTTTCTTAAGATTTTATTTTAATTTTATATGTTCCATACGTTTAACTAGGAAAAAAATCAAAAGGGGTTTGCGAAATTTGAAAGAAAAAAAAAGAAAGTCATCAACGGAAACGGAAAGAGAGGGATTCGAACCCTCGGTACGAATAACTCGTACAACGGATTAGCAATCCGCCGCTTTCGTCCACTCAGCCATCTCTCCCAATTGAAAAAGATAATTACTATGTTACATTACACATCAAGTAAGGATTAAAGAAAGTATTTCTTTCACATTCTTTATCGTTATTATATAATTAGCAATTCCATTTAGATGCTCGAAAGATCCAAATAGAAACATAAATAAAGAAGACCTTCTTGCTTTTATTTTGTTCGAAGTGCCTTTTGGGCCTGGCCCGGTCAATACCCAGCCGGGCCTTTTTTTGTTCCAACGAATTCCCTTTATTTATAGGTATAGGAAACATACTCTAAAAAAAGATACCCAATTTCGTATCTGTGTAAGAATTTCCATTGTGGGGTTTACATATACTTATCATTTTTGTTATAATGGAAATTGAGAAGGGTTTTTGATTCAAAAGAATCAATTAAGTATGTTTTGTAGTTTCTTATGTCATTAGGCAAACCCAATTTGAGATTTTGAGATTCAAATCCAAGAATGATTCAGGAATTCTCAGTAAACGAATAGTTAATAGTTTCCATTTTTCATAAATTTTGACTTTTTTCAATGAAAATAAACATTTGATTTTTCAATAGAAAAGTGGGGGGAAGTTTTTCGGCATTGTATGGTTTGGGATACTATACAATCAATCGAAGGGGCGGATCAAATACAATCAAAAGGGGAAAAGGGTTTCTTTTAGAATTTTTCTAAATTTCGAAAAAGGATTAAATTTTAAAAGGGATGCAAGTACAATAAACTAAAGTTTAGTAATCCAACCCAGAAAATTTTTATTGTGTATCGTTTTGGCGGCATGGCCGAGTGGTAAGGCGGGGGACTGCAAATCCTTTTTCCCCAGTTCAAATCCGGGTGCCGCCTCATCAACAAACGAATCAAAATCTCTTATCTGCTGATATAAATCACCCAATTTTTCCTCAGCAGAACAGAATAAGGGGGTTGTTGATACTTGGTTGATTCTAAACATCTGTTCTGGGGATTTTGTAAAAGGTTGGAAATCTTTCAATCTAAAATTCAAAGAAATATTATAATGGTCGAAGCAAGACTTCCCGATTCCCTTCTACTGCTAATGTAATGTCTACTGATTAGGTCTTGAATTTCATTGGCATAGCCGACGGCTAACTAGTTGTGGAAAGTTCTTTATGTAATCTACATATATAGACTCGCGAGAATCTCTGAGTGTTCAGACCTTCAATCACTATTAGATTGAGATTGGATGGATAATTTACTTTTTTATAGAAAAAGTGAAAAAATTTATTATTTTTTTTTTGAAACCCCTCGTGAAGAGTATAATATACTATCTCCCAACTGCTTCAGAGAGACAATCGGGAAAGGGTACGCATTAGATGAAATAGGCCGTAAAAGTATGTAATAGATAGCAATTGATCTATTTTTACTTTGAAGGGCAACAAAGAATGGGCCCTCTTTTTTTATTACTATATGTTCCATTAGTAACATTCCTTTGTAGCGTCATTGTGTATTTTACTTGTGTGTAGTCTTTCACGATTAGAAATCATATTAGGAATTTTTTAGAAATGGATTTATTTGATTGGTTCATCAAGAGTCTTCGGCCAGAATCCCTTTTTGACTCTGGACCATGGATTCTACTATTATTAGTGAGCAATACAATAATGGAATATTTCTATCATAAAGATAAGGGGCATAATTGACATGGATATAGTAAGTCTCGCTTGGGCTGCTTTAATGGTAGTCTTTACATTTTCCCTTTCACTCGTAGTATGGGGAAGAAGTGGACTTTAGAAGCACTACTAATTTAGTTGAGGAATGAAACGGTATCAATTGTTTTATAGATCGTTCTGCAACGCATTTTTTATTTGAATTGAAATAATTTTCAAATCAAAATATATTCATTTCGAAATTCCATTGGATTCTAGTGGAGAAATTTATTCTATAATAGTAAAACAATTATTTCAGAAAAAAAAGACTTGGGTACTACGTTAATTCCATATATGGATTAATCACTACATATATTGAAGATAGAAGCTAATATAATATACCAACTTTATTAGAAAGTCAAGTACAACTTTATACACTACTATAACACTAATAGAGAGTATGGTAAGAAATAAATTTCTTTCTTGCCATACTCTCGAATCTCATAGAATACCGCCCATTATAGCCCGTGGATTTCATTTAAGACGCAAAAAAAGAATCCTTTTGATTTGATTTCTTCAACTATTGATAAGAACTCAGAAGTCAAGTTTCATTTCAAGTAATTAATTATTTTGACTGACTGTTTTTACGTAAATGATAAGTAGAAAAGCAGTAGGAACTAAAATGAACAGTGCAGTAGCAATAAATGCAAGAATATTTACTTCCATAATCTCAATCTCATCGTTTTTTTATTTCACAATAACTCGGGATTTAATCCCATAGAGATGATAAATCTTTCACCTGTCAATTCAATGAATGCATTACCTATCGATGATCTTGAATCGGATCAATATCATGAATAACAATATCTGAGCTATTAAATTAATTCGTCGTCGAGAATTGAATAGTATAACATACCAAGATCTTTTATCCATACCGAATCCAAGATTGGATTCCCGGACTAATCAAAAATTCCTTTATTTATCCTTCTGTTCTTTCTTTTCTATAACCTATCTTAGGTCTTCCGGGTAGAACCATCAAATGAAGTATCCTCGTCCGTTTCCATTAACTAAAAAACCCCAACAAACAATACAAGCGAAGTGGAAAAAGAGAGGAATTAGGTTGTAAATTTGAATGATCCAATTTTCTTTGGAAGACAAAGAAGTATGAGAAAGATGAGTCGCGGGAGAAAAGATGGAATATTCTATCAACTTCACTATTTTCATTTTAGTTATTTTCATTTTAGTTTAGGGTTTGTTCTTTCTTCGACAGAATCCTGAAAAAAGAGGGGAAACCCCTTCGGAATTACATTATGCTCTCTGTCCCTTCTTTCATTTCACATAAAATCGAAAGGTTAATTCATGTACTTATTGGATCCGTCGGGACTGACGGGGCTCGAACCCGCAACGTCCGCCTTGACAGGGCGGTGCTCTTGCCTATTGAACTACAATCCCAGGGAAATAAGAAGAGATCTAGCAGAAAATTTGGATTCTTTTTTCTTCTCTCTTATCAGGTATTTCTTAAGAACAAGAGGGTTCTACCATCTGATAGTAGATTGGCGAATTGTTGGGCCGAGCTGGATTTGAACCAGCGTAGACATATTGTCAACGAATTTACAGTCCGTCCCCATTAACCACTCGGGCATCGACCCAACGCCTAATTAGACGTTCCATAATCAACTTCCTTTCGTCTCCCAGGCGGACTTGACAAATACATTTCACTTTTGATAAAATCCTACTCCTATGGTCTTGGTATACCCCTAGAGGGACTTGAACCCTCGTTTTCTCCGTGAAAGAGAGAGGTCGTAACCACTGGACCATAGGGGCACCAATGGACCATAGGGGCCTATGGCCACCTTTATTCATAAATAAACTAGAAATAATAGTTGCCGAGGGCCGGCCACCTTTAGGAAATCAAAAAGCACTACACACTACAAATACAGTAACAGTAGGGAATAAGGCCACCTTAAGTTAACTTAATATAAATCAGCCGAGGGACACCTCTAGAAGATGAATAGGATATGAATCCAACCGAAAAACTCGTTAATTTTTCTGTAGGTTAATGGTAATCAAACTTTACCATTAAACTATAAAATCTTTCAACTTTATTTCATTGGTCTTTCTCATCTTTATCTCTCTCATTCAGAAAGAGTTCTGCATTGGATCCAAGAACTCGTACCTCTGAATCAGCAGGAGCAGGAGATGCAAAAAAAAATGATTTACCAAAGTCTGATTTGGTAATTCTATTGTGAGCCCTAAATCATATCAAAGTCATATCAAATTAAATTATATTGAGCCCTAAATAATACTGTCAATTGATTGAGCCCTA